TAGAAAACCCCCAATTTTTTGGGGTCCTGCTTATTTTCATTGGCTTCGGATTAGTAGAATAATTCGGAATAGCGGCCAAGATCTTGGGAAAATCCAAGTTAATGATCAATAGGTTTGGATAAATAATTTAGGAAAGATATTCTCATACTGACACAATATAAGGACAAGTATATGCGAAATCTATCCCTTTTTAGTTAAAAGTTTTCTTCGAATCCAACCTTTCCCTTTAAGGAATTTAATTGGTTAGCATAATATAATATCTAATAAATAGAAAATCGAATAGTGGATAATCTGTTATGAGAGAAAGAAAACATTCTTTGAAGAATCAAGATTCGTAATCAATCCTTGCCTTGTTTGTTGGATTAGGTCTAACTTTCTTGACTAAACTGCAAGCGTGGAACTTTACGAGATGAAATAGGGAAAGACAGAAGATAGAACTTAAAAGGATAATTGAAGTGACTCGTCTTCGAATCAACTTTGGTTGGGGTTCGAAAAAGGAATAAAAATAAAGTAAATTCAAGGAAGAGCTTTCCTTTTTTTAAGGGGCCCCTTGCTCGGGGGGTCGTGGAATGCTTTTCTTCTCCTCTTATTCCATATGGAATACAATCAGTTAAAATAAGAAGGAATAGGGGAATATTCGACTGTTTCAATTCTTTATTTATCTTATATTCCAAAATTCTCCCGAAAATCCAATTTAATTTTTCAATGGGGTTAGATGATCTAGTTCTTAATATTATTACTTTAAAGAACTGACAGATTCCACAACAAATCTCTTGATTCGGAATTAGAGACTCATGTCCCATCTGATGAATCGATTTTCTTTTACACTTCTGTATCTCACTCTATCTTGTTTTTTAGTATTATCTAAAATAACCGATGAATTATGAATTTTCCATAACTTAGGTAAGTGCTTTACCAACATATGTAGTGTAGTAAAAAAATAAATGGAATTTAACCCTTTCATGCTTACTATAACTAGTTATTTCGGTTTTCTACTGGCTGCTTTAACTATAACCCCAGCTCTATTTATTGGCTTGAACAAGATACGTCTTATTTGAAATGAATTGAATGAATAAGTCAGAAAAAAAAAATATTTCTTTTGGATTCCTGGTATTCTACGACTCTTTTCCACACTAATTATCAATTCTTTTCTTGGTCATTGAGATTCGTGGATAATTTAGACTACTATTTAGGGATAGATCGTACCTCTTTTTTTTTATCCCCTCGAACAAATCGAAATGATTGAAGTTTTTCTATTTGGAATCGTCTTAGGCCTAATTCCTATTACTTTAGCGGGATTATTCGTGACTGCGTATTTGCAATACAGACGTGGGGATCAGTTGGATCTTTGATTGAGTAATATTTCTTTTTTGATTGACCTCCTCCAGACCAGAGAGGAGGTCAAATTGGAGTTGCAATTCAACTTTGTTTTGTTAAGTTATTTTACTCTGCTTCGACATAAGATAGATGGAATCACGCTCTGTAGGATTTGAACCTACGACATCGGGTTTTGGAGACCCGCGTTCTACCGAACTGAACTAAGAGCGCTTTCATTCAAAAAGAAAACCCTTTTCTACTCCTAACGTGTCTCACGTACGTATAGTATCCACAAATTCAAGTTATACCCACTTTAATCGATCTCCTCGCTACTGCCCATAAAGAAGAAAGAAGTAATAGGTAGGGATGACAGGATTTGAACCTGTGACATTTTGTACCCAAAACAAACGCGCTACCAAGCTGCGCTACATCCCTTTTCCAAATTGTTGTATAATGGCATTGTACACAATTCCTGTCTTGTTTTCCACATCGTAATTTTCTTCTCTTTCTCTATCTATATAGAACCTTCTTGTCATTTCTTCTTTTTGGTCTCATATAATCAAGGAATGGTATACATCTAAAATCCTATCTAATTTCACCTATAAAAGAAAGATTACTATTCCTTGGTAATGTATAGGAAGAAGGGGTCATCTTTTTCTTTTTTAGGGGTAGGAAAATCTCGTCTATAGCGTTCATTCGTTCATTCTATATATAGTTCGTTCATTCTATATATAGAATATATATTGATTTTGTTTTTTTAGTTTTAGTTAGGAATTTCGCCTAAACAAAAGAAATACAAATGATCTTGGGCAAGAGTATCTGATCATATATGTATTCCAATAAGGAAGGAGGATTTTCAATGCGGGATATAAAAACATATCTCTCTGTAGCGCCCGTGCTAAGTACTCTATGGTTTGGGGCTTTAGCAGGTTTATTGATAGAAATTAATCGTTTATTCCCAGATGCTTTGTCATTCCCTTTTTTTTAATTCTAGTTATTGCTATGCGAGGAATTCTTCGTGACATGACGCAAATTTTCCCTTTTTCAATCCTTTTTTTTTTTAGTATAGGAAGGAAAAAGAAAGAAAAGATGGATTGGGTTGAACCTCAGAGTCATGAAAAATTCGGCAAATCCCATTTTGGAAAACAGAAATTCAATCAAAAGCGGTATCCAAGCTAAGTCAGGCCTCAGAAATCAGAGCATAGAAAGAGGCTGGGCTGGCTACTTAAATGAAAGGATTTCGAAGCAAAATCCTTGCTAATTCGACAAGGATTGTATTCTTTAATTATTTCTCTATTTTTTATTACTTAATTTAAGAATTTAAAAAATTTTTTATTCGAATGGATTTTATTCTTCTTCTTGGGATTCCAAATAGAAGAATAACAGAATAAGTAGAAGAATTAAGTTAAGTCAATCCAAAAAAGAAAGGAGGTTCATGGCCAAGGGGAAAGGTGTTAGAATCAGAGTTATTTTGGAATGTATCAGTTGTGTTCGAAAAGGTGCCAATGAGGAATCGACGGGGATTTCTAGATATAGTACTCAAAAGAATCGCCACAATACACCCGGACAATTAGAATTAAAAAAATTTTGTCGTTATTGTCGCAAGCATACGACTCATGACGAAATAAAAAAATAGGAGCATCGTGTGTTCGATCTTTCCAAAGAACAGATTTAATATATAGAACATAGATAGAATACAAAATACAAATCAATTCATTTGATTTCAGGTAGATATTATTTCATATGTATAGAGGGTATTCATATACTATATATGAATCAAATAATAATATGAATCAAATAATATATGGACCAAAGAAAGACTACTTCTTCTGGATCCAAAATTAATAAAATAAAGAAATCCATTTTTTTTTTCAAATTTTAAAATAAAGAATAAATCATGTATACATCTAAACAACCTTTTCATAAATCTAAGCAAACTTTTCATAAATCCAAGCAAACTTTTCGTAAATCCAAGCAAACTTTTCGTAAATCCAAACAACCTTTTCGTAGGCGTCCTCGGATTGGCCCGGGGGATCGAATTGATTATAGAAACATGAGTTTAATTAATCGATTTATTAGTGAACAAGGAAAAATATTATCGAGACGAATAAATAGATTAACCTTGAAACAACAACGATTAATTACTCTTGCTATAAAACAGGCTCGTATTTTATCTTTCTTACCATTTCGTAACTATGAGAATGAGAAGCAATTTCAAGCCCAGTCAATTTCAATAATTACTGGTCCTAGACCCAGAAAGAATAGACATATTCCTCAATTAACGCAAAAGTTCAATTCCAATCGAAACTTAAGAAACTCCAACCAGAATTTAAGAAACAACAATCGGAACTTAAGTTCCGATTGTTGATGTTTTATTCGAAAGGGCCAGACCTATATAAAGAAAGTAATCCAGTTTTGATTCTTGTGTTTGTTATAAGAAAGAAAAATGGGGAAGAATAAATAGTTTTTTTATTTATTGCAACATGCTCGTTGATTCCTACCACTTAATCTTAATTTATTGTATCTTCCCGGAGTTCCCTCTCCGGGAATTCAGTTTTAATTATTCCTGTATATTACTTTTTTATCCATTTAATTGAGGATCTTTATTTTATTGGAAATCGTGTAAAGATTATTTGGATTTGATACAGCTACTTGTGCAAGCATTTTACGATTAAGAATCAATTCCTTCTTGTACAGATTGTGTATTAATTTACTATAACTATCGAATACTTTATATATCCGCGTTGCTGCGTTTATCCGAGTGATCCACAAACGACGAAAATCCCTCTTTTGCCTGCCTCTATCTCGATGAGAGGAAACAAAAGCTCTTCTTACTTGTTGAGTAATCATTCGATTAAGTCTTAAATGAGCCCCTCTAAAGTTTGAGGCAAATGAACGCATTTTTGTTCGTCGTCTCCGAGCTATATATCCTCGCGGAACTCTGGTCATTGAATCAAATTAACCTTAATGAATAACTAATGATTTCTCTTCTTTTAGCCATCCTTTTTCCCATTAATAACAAAACGAATTATTCCGATATATAAAATATTAATTCCAATGGCTTTTGCTACTGTAACCTTCCCAACCACGATTTTTTATTCTATTCTCTTCAGTTATTTCGCATAGAAATAACAAATTCTAACGATACTCAAAAAAATAGTGGGTTCCATCGTTTCTATGGTTCCCTTTTAAACGGTGAGGCCCTCTCTATACACCGGAGCCCTTTCTTTCATTTCATCAAAAGGTATTGTGAACTTGTATAGTTCACATTCTTTGGCTCTACCTATCCATTATAGAGTAAATAGCTCTTTTCACAATAAGAGTTATCCATACAGTGACGGCATTTAATTAGGAAAGTTGGCTAAGTAGCTGACCCTGTTAGTCCGTTCTTTTAAGATAAAGGAGCATAAGCCTTTTTCTTTTTATTACTATTTCCTCCGCTTAATGGATAACCATTTTCTACCAATGGGGGAATTGCTTCTTAATTTCCAATTTAGATGATTGGATTTGCACCAAAGGAAACCAGAAATTCCATATACCATAGAAATCTAGGATAGAGAAGCTCTATCCTATTCATTGGTACCGATCATGGATACTTCAAAAATTGTCTTATTTGTTTGAACTCATGATCTGAACGAGTCGCACATACACCCTAGCACATGTTCCTCGACGCTGAGGACATCCCTTAAGCGCGGGCGATTTTCTAGCATTTCGTATTGGCTGTCTTGCGTTTCTAATAAGTTGTTTAACCGTTGGCATGTCGTATGTATATAGAAAAAAAAAAAGGATTGGTTTAGATCGATCTTAACCTGATGATTGATCATCATGAAGTATTTCTATTTTCTATTAAATCGCAGAAAACCTGAATTTAGGTTTGAAATAAATTTACAAGAAATCCGGCCACTACCAATCCTTAAACATTTCTGGAAACCACACTGGATCAGTATCGCAGTGCTCGTCAATCATTTCATCCCCTACAATATCGACAAGTCCATAAGCTTTGGCTTCGTCTGCTGACATAAAAACATCCCTTTCCATGTCTTCGGATACAACCCAAAAAGGCTTGCCTGTTCTTAGGGCATAAACCCTTGTGATCATTTCGCGAACTTTGTGTAACTCTTCCACTTCTAGTAAAAATTCTGGTGTCCTTGCCCGATAATAAGCACTAGCAGGTTGGTGAAGCATAATCCTCGCGTGAGGGAATGCTATACGCTTGGTGGGTTCGCCTCCAAGCAGAATGAAGGATGCCATGGACGCAGCCATTCCGAGGCATATTGTATATATATCTGGTGTCACCGTTTGCATCGTATCAAAAATCGCCATTCCTGAGATTAGCCACCCGCCTGGGGAGTTTATAAACAAAAAAATATCGCTAATTCCATCTTCTATACTGAGATATACCATGAGACCCGTAATATGATTCGTGACCTCGCAACGAATCTCTTGACCTAAAAAAAGTGTCCTTTCTCGATACATAACATTGTATAAGTCAACCCAAGTCGCTTCTTCATCTCCGGGAATCCGGTAAGGTACTTTTGGAACACCAATGGGCATATTAGATTAATATTATTAAATTTAAGTAAGAAAACTACACTTTAATATGGAAACGTAAGAATGGAAGAGAAAGAAAGAATCCGCAGTTTATTGTCTTCATTTTTTTTATTATTCTATATGAATACTATAGATTCTATTAATACGTAGATTGAAATAATACATATAAGGAAGGTAAGACAGATTGAATAAAGAAAAAGGAATCGGTGATTGGAATGATAAACAAAGAGGGATAGGGATCTATTCTTCGTTTTTTCCAAATAGGCCAAGCTACCCATTGCATATTGGCACTTATCGAGTATAGAATAGATCTGCTTCTCTTTCTTCTTACGAACAGAATTGGCTTCTTATTTTTAATGGAATGAAATAAATATTCACGCTTTCTGACACAGAATCCCCTAGAGGGGTTAGGTACATAGGATATGGACAGTCTTTTCCAATGCGATAAAATAAAGCGACATCGTGTCTATTTTTCTTTGCTAAAGGGGTATTTCTATGGGTTTGCCTTGGTATCGTGTTCATACTGTTGTATTGAATGATCCGGGTCGATTGCTTTCGGTGCATATAATGCACACAGCTTTAGTTTCTGGTTGGGCCGGCTCGATGGCTTTATATGAATTAGCGGTTTTTGATCCCTCTGATCCTGTTCTGGATCCAATGTGGAGACAAGGTATGTTCGTCATTCCCTTCATGACTCGTTTAGGAATAACCAATTCGTGGGGTGGTTGGAGTATTTCAGGAGGAACTGTAACGAATCCGGGTATTTGGAGTTATGAAGGTGTGGCAGGTGCGCATATTGTGTTTTCTGGCTTGTGTTTCTTGGCAGCTATCTGGCATTGGGTATATTGGGACCTAGAAATATTCTGTGATGAGCGGACAGGAAAACCCTCTTTGGATTTGCCCAAGATCTTTGGAATTCATTTATTTCTTGCAGGGGTGGCTTGCTTTGGCTTTGGCGCATTTCATGTAACGGGTTTGTATGGTCCTGGGATATGGGTGTCCGATCCTTATGGACTAACTGGAAAAGTACAAGCTGTAAATCCAGCGTGGGGTGTAGAAGGTTTTGATCCTTTTGTTCCGGGGGGAATAGCTTCTCATCATATTGCTGCGGGTACATTGGGCATATTAGCGGGCCTATTCCATCTTAGTGTCCGTCCGCCTCAACGTCTATACAAAGGATTACGTATGGGCAATATTGAAACTGTACTTTCCAGTAGTATCGCTGCTGTTTTTTTTGCAGCTTTCGTAGTTGCCGGAACTATGTGGTATGGGTCAGCAACTACCCCAATCGAATTATTTGGGCCTACTCGTTATCAGTGGGATCAGGGATACTTTCAGCAAGAAATATATCGAAGAGTTAGCGATGGGTTAGCCGAAAATCTTAGTTTATCAGAAGCTTGGTCTAAAATTCCCGAAAAATTAGCCTTTTATGATTATATTGGTAATAATCCGGCAAAGGGGGGATTATTCAGAGCAGGCTCAATGGACAACGGGGATGGAATAGCTGTTGGATGGTTAGGACATCCCGTCTTTAGAGATAAAGAAGGACGCGAGCTTTTTGTACGCCGTATGCCTACTTTTTTTGAAACATTTCCGGTTGTTTTGGTAGATGAAGAGGGAATTGTGAGAGCGGACGTTCCTTTTAGAAGAGCAGAATCCAAATATAGTGTTGAACAAGTAGGTGTAACGGTGGAGTTCTATGGTGGCGAACTTAATGGAGTAAGTTATTCTGATCCTGCTACTGTAAAAAAATATGCGAGGCGTTCCCAATTAGGGGAAATTTTTGAATTAGATCGGGCTACTTTGAAATCGGATGGTGTTTTTCGCAGCAGTCCAAGGGGTTGGTTCACTTTTGGTCATGCTACCTTTGCTTTGCTCTTCTTTTTCGGACACATTTGGCATGGCGCTAGAACCTTGTTCCGAGATGTTTTTGCTGGTATTGATCCAGACTTGGATGCTCAAGTGGAATTTGGAACATTCCAAAAAGTTGGAGATCCAACTACAAGGAGACAAGCAGTCTGATACCACATTGCTATGGTATCTTTCATCTCTCTTTTTTGATTTGACATGGGAAACATCTCCCATCCTTTCTTTGACTCTTTTTCTTTCTTTATCTTTATATGGGAAAAGATCCCAAATGACAAATGAATAGGTGTGGAAGTTATAATTGTAAATAAACCACGATCGAATCTATGGAAGCATTGGTTTATACGTTCCTTTTAGTTTCGACTTTAGGGATAATTTTTTTCGCTATCTTCTTCCGAGAACCACCTAAGGTTCCGACTAAAAAAATGAAATAATTTCATTGAAGTAAGAAGTCTCCCAGATGGGGAGACTTCTTACTTCAATTAGTCCCCGTGTTCTTCGAATGGATCTCTTAATTGTTGAGAGGGTTGCCCAAACGCGGTATATAAGGCATACCCAGTAAAGCTTACAAGTAAACCAGATATGGAGATGGCGACTAAAGTTGCTGTTTCCATTTTTATAGAATTTCAAGATTACAATGGATCTACGAAAAGATCTTGTATTTACAACTACAACGGAATAGTATACAAAGTCAACACCAATGATTAAATAGAATTTATGGCTACACAAACCGTTGAAGATAGTTCTAGACCTGGGCCAAGACGAACTCGCGTAGGTAGTTTATTGAAACCCTTGAATTCGGAATATGGGAAAGTAGCTCCGGGTTGGGGGACTACTCCTTTTATGGGGGTCGCAATGGCTTTATTCGCAATATTCCTATCTATCATTTTAGAAATTTATAATTCTTCTGTTTTACTGGACGGAGTTTTAATGAATTAGGTTTCTACTAACTAAAATTACGAAGTCATTGTTTTTCCATCCAAAAAAGCCTTTCTACTTTAAGCTATACATTTCTAGACATTCTGGTAGTTCGACCGTGGAATTTTTTTGTTTTGGTATCTCTGGAATATGAGTGTGTGACTTGTTAGAATGGATCCTATTGATAATACATAGAAAGGGCCTGTTATCTCTATCAAGATGATTCCAATTCGTCGGATATTTTTTATTCTAGTATCTGGAACACGAAATAGATAGAGTGGATCAAGAAAAAAAATGGAACTATGATTCATACTCACTATTCAGACCTCGCAACCAGACTGAAAAAAATTCAAGTAGTTTTTAATAAAAAAAGAAATTTTCTTCCTTCCAATTTTGTTTGCCCAAAAGACCACTTTTTTTTCTCTCGATTTTGTCGAGTTATTACACGGATTCAATAAATGATCATCAAGCGGTTCTTATTCGAAGAACCCTTGCCTTTTGGTTAGCTTGAGACTCAATCATCGTGGCTCTAGTATGAATCTAAGGTTTTAATTGAACTGATTCATAGGATCGCAACAAGATAATTTCTATCAGAAAACTACTAGAATTTTTGCTTTATTTATTTACTAGTAAAACAAGAGTAAATCCGCATTACGCAAAAAAAAAAAAAAAAAAAGAAATCCAAAATAGGGAAGAGAAAAGTCAAGAAGCCTCTAATGACCAACATAAGGGAAAGAAAGAAAGACAGATGAGCCAACTTGAGATTTTTTGGCATTATCATCACAAAGAATAAGTTCTGGATTTTTCTTATTTCATATCTTCAAGGCAAATCGACCCAATCCAGTGGCTGGTGAAGTTTTGAACCTTTTTTTTTCTAATATCCGTTGAAAATTTGTGTGTTTATGCTTGAGCCGTACGAGATGAAATTTTCATATACGGTTCTCGGAGGGGGACTCGGGTTAGTTACCTATCTCAATAAAGTATATGATTGGTTTGAGGAACGTCTTGAGATTCAGGCAATTGCGGATGATATAACTAGTAAATATGTTCCTCCTCATGTCAACATATTTTATTGTTTAGGGGGAATTACACTTACTTGTTTTCTAGTACAAGTCGCTACCGGTTTTGCTATGACTTTTTACTACCGCCCAACCGTTACAGAGGCTTTTTCCTCGGTTCAATACATAATGACCGAAGCCAACTTTGGTTGGTTAATCCGATCAGTTCATCGATGGTCAGCAAGTATGATGGTTCTAATGATGATCCTGCACGTATTTCGTGTGTATCTCACAGGTGGATTTAAAAAACCCCGCGAATTAACTTGGGTGACAGGTGTGGTTTTGGGTGTATTGACTGCATCGTTTGGTGTAACTGGTTATTCTTTGCCTTGGGATCAAATTGGTTATTGGGCAGTCAAAATTGTGACAGGTGTACCTGAAGCGATTCCGGTAATAGGATCGCCTTTAGTGGAGTTATTACGTGGAAGTGCTAGTGTGGGCCAATCCACTTTGACTCGTTTTTATAGTTTACATACCTTTGTACTGCCTCTGCTTACTGCCGTATTTATGTTAATGCACTTTCCAATGATACGTAAGCAAGGTATTTCGGGTCCTTTATAGGGAAGCCATATCATAGAGAAAGATAATTCTAATTTTCATATATCATATCGGGTAGGTTGTGGTATTTCATTGCTACAAACATGGGTTATTGTAAAATAAGACATGTCATTTGGATACTTTTCTTCAACTCCGAAGTATTTTGATACAAATAGTTGAAGTTCATTTTATGAAAGAAAATAAGGCGGATTATGGGAGTGTGTGACTTGAATTATTGATTTGGCCATGCAGATAAAGAATTGGATCTGCCACATTAGAATTCACAACCAAAGGTGTCTCCGCATCCAATCAACACGTAAGTCCCCTATCTAGGAAGGATAGGCTGGTTCACTTGAGGAGAATATTTTCTATGATCATACCCCAACCATGTCATCCATGAACAGGCTCCGTAAGATCCCATAGAGTAGAAATAGAATAAGTCATGTGACATGATCCAATTCTCTATTTATTACACTTACTTTTTTTATTATAGTATGGAAATGCATTCATTTTCTTTGCATCGATTGCGATCCGCAATACTATCGGAGTAAAAGAAGGTATCTAAAGAAGAACGTAGGCTAGACTTTTTGATTTTTTATTAGTAACAAGTAAATACTTTGTTTGGACGTAAGAAACTTGCGATATTGAGGGGATAAACACCAACTAATCAAGAGACATGAGATAATCCACAAAGCAATTGATCATGATCAAATTTGCAAGCCAACTTGGATATTGAGCATTTACCCATAAGAATAAGATTCTTTTCAATAAGTAGTTGTAGGTGCAACTTCGGAAAAGAGAATCTGATAAAGCTTTTCTTACCTAGAGTCATTGAGTCATTATATACCTTATTCTATTATGGATCTTCCACGGTCTTTTTTCTTTCATTCTTGCTCGAGCCGGATGATGAAAAATTCTCATGTCCGGTTCCTTTGGGGGATGGATCCTAAAGAATTCACCTATCCCAATAACAAAGAAACCTGACTTAAATGATCCTGTATTAAGAGCAAAATTAGCTAAAGGGATGGGACATAATTATTACGGGGAACCCGCGTGGCCCAACGATCTTTTATATATTTTTCCAGTAGTAATTCTAGGTACTATTGCATGTAATGTAGGTTTAGCGGTTCTCGAGCCGTCAATGATTGGTGAACCGGCGGATCCGTTTGCAACTCCTCTGGAAATATTACCCGAGTGGTACTTCTTTCCCGTCTTTCAAATACTCCGTACAGTACCCAATAAGTTATTGGGCGTTCTCTTAATGGTTTCTGTGCCAACGGGCTTATTGACAGTACCCTTTCTAGAGAATGTCAATAAATTCCAAAATCCATTTCGTCGCCCAGTAGCTACGACCGTTTTTTTAATCGGTACTGCAGTAGCTCTTTGGTTAGGTATTGGAGCAACATTACCCATTGAAAAATCCTTAACTTTAGGTCTTTTTTAGGGATTTTTCAGGTTGATTCATTCAACCGTGAAGTACCGTGCATAGGTATCTAGGAAATAGTTACTTCCAAGTGAATCTTCCCTAGATACCTAAAATCCATTTTATTATGATCCATTTCGCGAAAATATAGATTGTGCCAAAGATGCAAAATTGTTTTCTTTTTTCTTTTTATTCTAACTCGAAAAAGAAGAAGAGGAAAAAATTGCAATGGATTTAAAACGAGAACTTATTCTTAGGTAAATCGATTGGGAGATGCTTCTCTAGAGTGTCCCATATCTGTTTTCCATCTTCCATACGAAAACTGTCAATTCTCATAAGATCTTCTTCAGTCTTACTCAAAAGGTCCAATAGTGTATGTATATTGGCCCTTTTGAGACAATTATACGTTCTAGAAGGCAATTCTAATTGATCAATAAAAATACAATTCAATGGAATTCCTTTTTTGTTTTTCTTTAGATTAGTTAATCTTTTTTGAAAGGTTAAAAGGGGTGGAGTAAACCTGTTTTTATTTTCTTCGAAACTAGTGCCCTCTTCCTCCGCGTGTAGAAAAGGAAGAAATAAATCAATCAAATTACGAGAAGCCTCATAAAGCGCTTCCTTAGGGGTTAAACTTCCATTCGTCCATATTTCTAGAAAAAGTATCTCGTGTTTTTCATTTCCATTCCCACAAGAAAAAATACTATAATTCACATTTCGAACAGGCATGGATACAGCATCTATGGGATAACTTCCATCTTGAGAGTTCTTTCTGAGTTCCGTGTGATATCCGCGATCTCTCTTGATCTGTAACTCAATACAGAAATCAATGGGCTCTGTCAAGTTAGCTATAGGTTGTGCCGTATCAACGATCTCTACGGAAGGTGGTAAGATGATATCTTGAGCAGTTATGTATCTAGGACCTTTGACGCAAATTGATGCGTCTCTAACTCCATAGAGATTACTTCTCAATACAATTTCTTTCAAATTTAGTAAAATTTCTTGTACGGATTCTTCAATACCAGCTATTGTAGAATATTCGTGTGGCACGCTCCCAAATTTTGCACGTGTGATACATGTTCCTTCTATTTCTCCAAGTAAAGCTCTTCGCAAGGCAATACCGACGGTATCCGCTTGACCTTTTCTAAGCGGGGACAAAATGAAACGACCATAATAAAGACGCTTACTATCTACTCTTGATTCAACACACTTCCACTGTAGTGTTTGAGTGGATCCTGCTACCTCCTCTCGAACCATAATAGACTAGTATTATTATTTGATCATTGAATCGTTTATTTCTCTTGAAAGCGTTTTAATTCTTTTACAGACGTCTTTTTTTAGGAGGTCGACATCCATTATGCGGCATAGGTGTTACATCGCGTATACAACTTAATCGTACACCACTTTTAGCAATGGCTCGTAATGCGGCATCTCTTCCACTACCAGCACCCTTTACCATAACTTCTGCTCGTTGCAAACCCACTGTACGAATAGCATCTACTGCTGTTCTTTGACCAGCATAGGGTGATGCTTTTCTTGAGCTTTTGAATCCACAAGTACCCGCGGAGGACCAGAAAACCACCCGACCTTGCGGGTCTGTAACAGTTATAATGGTATTGTTGAAACTAGCTTGAACATGAATAACTCCTTTTGTTATTCTACGTGCACTTTTCCGTAAACTAAAACGCGCATTCCTACGCAAACCAATACGCACTCTCCTACGTGAACCAATTTTTGGTATAGCTTTTGTCATATTTTATTATCTCATAAATATGAGTTAGAAATAACAAAAAGAAAAAAAGATACAAAGATATCCGTTTCAGGGTAAAATATATCCTTTACTTTAATTATTTTATTTGGTTATTTGGAATTTGGACGTTTCCGCGGGTACTTTTTTTACTTTTTAGAAAGTAAAGTTCTTTTTCGAAAGATTACCCCTGCCTTTGTTTATGCTTCGGATTGGAACAAATGACTCTAATTCGTCCACGCCTACGAATCAGTCGACATTTTGTACAAATTTTACGAACGGAAGCTCTTATTTTCATATTTCCGTATTCCTTTCTTAAACTATGAATCTAATCTTTGGGAAAAAATAAGTCTCTTCGCTTGAATTTTGGAACTTTGAATTTATTACCCTAGAAAAAAGAAAAACCTAATCCTTTGAATCTTTGGTATCCTTCAAATCTTCGGTATCCTTCAAATCTTCGGTATCCTTCGAGTCTTCGGTACGCTTCGAATCCTTATGGGGAAGTCTATAAATTATACGTCCTTTGCTTGAATCATAACGACTTACTTCAATTTTGACCCTATCCCCCATCAGTATTCGTATAGAACTAGACCGGATCTTTCCTGAAATATAGCCCAGGATGATGGTGTCATTCTCTAGGCGAACGCGGAACATTCCGTTGGGTAGGGCTTCCGTAACTAAACCTTCGAAAGTGACTTTTGCTTCTCTCGGGTTTTTTTTTTCTCTCCTATTTTTTTTTTCTGTCATATTTTTTTTTCTCCTATTTTTCTATTTTGATTTTCAAATAAAAAAAAACGTTGTATTTTTATTTGAAAAATAGGAAGTTCGAGATAGAATTCGAGTACTATAGGAGGGGCGATTACCATATATAACATAAGACTTCTCCCCCAATTCTGTTTAGTCGAGCTTCTCGATCTGTCATTATACCTCGAGAAGTAGAAAGAATAGCAATTCCCATTCCGCCCAAAACTTTAGGAATTCCTTGATAGTTGGCATAAATTCGTAAGCCGGGTCGGCTGATACGCTTTAAAAAGGTTCTAGTTCTATATATTCCTTTTCTAGTCTTTCTCTTTTGATGTCGCAAAGTTGAAACCAAGAAATATCTGTTACTTTCCTGATGTTTCCGAACACTTTCAATAAAACCCTCTCGTAGAAGTATTTTAACAATGTTTTCGGTAATATTTGTAGATACTACTCGAACTGTTCCTTTTTTATTCATGTCCGCGTTTCTTATAGAGGTTAGTAAATCAGCAATAGTGTCCTTGCCCATAAGACTCTAATTCTAGGTTCCTCCTAATTTTTCTATAATCAACATGTTTTCTTTTTTTTTCTTTTACTTTTGGATTTTAAAGCATATACGTGAGACATAATCTACTAATTTTTTCTTTGATCTATATCTCGCCTACTAGTATTTATAATACTTCAGGAGCTAATGAAACTATTTTAGTAAAATTCAATTCTCTCAATTCCTCGGCAATCGCGCCAAAAACTCGAGTTCCTTTTGGATTTCCTTTTTGATCAATGATAACCGCTGCATTGTCATCATAGCGTATTATTATACCGTCTTCGCATTTGAACTCTTTACATGTACGTACAATTACAGCTCGAATTACTTCGGATCTTTCTAGAGGCATTTGGGGCACTGCGTCTTTGATTACAGCAACAATAACATCACCAATACGAGCATATCGCTGATTACTAGCAGCTCCTATGACTCGAATACACATCAATTTTCGAGCTCCACTGTTATCTGCTACATTTAAAAGGGTCTGAGGTTGAATCATATTATTTTGATTTCAATTTGTTATTTCTATGCAAAAGGATGAAAGAAATATTGTCTTTCCAGAAAAAAACCTGGTTTTTTTTATCTTCAATACTCCTTTTTTGGGATGCTATATCTCTAATCGAAGAAATTGACTTCGTATGGGCATTTTACTGGCAGCTATGGAGATAGCTGCTCTAGCTACAGTTTCGGATACTCCGCCCATTTCATAAAGTATTCGACCTGGTTTAACAACGGCTACCCAATATTCGGGGGATCCCTTTCCTGAGCCCATACGTGTTTCCGTGGGTCTTAGTGTAACCGGTTTGTCGGGAAATATACGTACCCATATTTTTCCACCACGACGTGCATATCGTGTCATTGCTCTTCGTCCTGCTTCTATCTGTCTCGACGTGATCCAAGCGGGTTCAAGTGCTTGCAGAGCATATCTACCAAAACAAATACGATTGCCTCGGCAGGATTTTCCCTTCATTCTTCCTCTATGTTGTTTACGAAATCTGGTTCTTTTGGGGTTATAGTCGATGGTTCTTTCTTAGTTCCATCTCTACTGCAAAACTGGACATGAGAGTTTCTTCTCATCCAGCTCCTCGCGAATGAAATGAGAAAGCGTGCAAATTTCTCGAATTCCATAATATTTTGGAATATTATGGATAGATGCACATTAATAGATAATAGAAAAAGTTAGGGTTTTTTTAATATGGAATTTGTTAAAATAGAAAAATATATAGTCTAGAAAGAAGATCTAGAATATATCTAGATGTGTGTGTCTATTTATCTATATTCTATATTTTTAGATAATGTAATCTTTCTTAAAAAAAAAATATCCTTATTTTGACTCTTATTGAATCGCGGGAAAGTATTCTAATTCAATAAAGATTTCGCGGGCGAATATTTACTCTTTCCTGTCTTATTTGTTAATTTATAACCTTACCAAACAAGGCAATTTTTTTGGTTTGTTCCGCCATCCCACCCAATGAAGTCTTAGGATTCTTTTCAATAAAATCCTATGCAGTCATAGGTTCTGTCGTTCCCACTACTTCTCCTTTAATGGTTAGGTCTGAATCCCACAATGGAGCTTTCCTAAAATTTCTTTCCGAGTCAATTTTCTCAGTTTTATTAACCCGGGCCGCTCTTTATTTTATTATTGCTTTAAATTTCTATTTTTTGTTTCAAGTTACGATTTCGAATTCTCTGTTATTTTTATTATATTGATGCTTTATCACATTGCCTTTTATGATGTAACTCATAGACCATACATATTGGAATCCTATATCTTTCTTATTCTTCTTCCTTCTTTCTATCATCCCTCCTTTTATCCACATCCCTTTAGTTTTGCTTCACAACCTAGAATCCGTTTTCTTTTTTAGAGAAAAAATTGCAGTTGCTACAACTATATGATAGATCTACTCATTTATGATAGATGTATTTATTCATATAGTGACTGTTTCTTAGTTAGGATCTCGACAATACGAAGCAATAGGTTGGTTATTAGTTAATTTTCTATAATTACTAAGTTTTTTCTTTTTCTATTTATAGTAGGGTTCAGTCAATTTTTTTTGAATCTCCATTTTTGACTCTAAAGAAAAAACTAACGAGTCACACACTAAGCATAGCAATTATATTAAAAGATTTATCAATTTTCATTAAATCTTATAGAAAGAGGTAGAATTTCTTCTTTTTTTTCAGGGATTTCAGGAAAAATAAGGCTCTTGTCATTTTTTATTCTATCACTGAACAGAATGGGAAGACAAGGCTAGTTATTCTTCGTCTACGAATATCCAAATTTTTACACCTAATACTCCATAGATAGTTCGAATTGGATAGCAGCAATAATCAATTTTAGCGCGAATTGTTTGGAGGGGAAGTCTACCTTTTTTGATGCATTCGGCACGTGCAATTTCTTTCCCTGCGAGACGACCTGCAATTTTTACTTTTACCCCCCTTATATCTGCTTTTTTAGTTAATTCAATGGCTTTTTTCATTGCCTTTCGGAATGAAACTCTATTTTTTAATTGGAAAGCTATATATTCTGCAAGAATGTTAGGTTGTCTATAAGGTTCTTTAACTTTTTCAATAGCAATATTAAGTCTCTGGTTTACAGAATTAACTTCCTTTTGTAGATCTTTCTCTAATTCTTCGATTGCTCCTTTTTTCTTTAATAAATTGGGGAATCCAATATGGATTATGACGTGGATCGTATCGATTTCTTTTTGAATTTCTATACGTGTAATTACTTCAGAACTTGAGCCTGAGTCCATTTTTCTATTATGTGTAATTACTTCGGAACTTGAGTCTGATTCTATTTTTCTATTCGAGCCTTTTTTCCTATTCTTTTGTATATAGTTCTTGATACAATTCCGTATTTTTTTATCTTCCTGTAGACCTTCAGAATAATTTTTTGGTTGTGCGAACCAAAAGGAATGGTGATTTTGGGTTGTACCAAGTCTGAAACCGAGTGGATTTATTTTTTGTCCCATATTTTTCTATTCTATTTTTTTTTACTGGGAATCGAAATCTAAGATGGATCTAAAGATTATTTAGATTTCTTTACTATATTTAGTACAATTGTTATATGACACATGGTTTTTTTTATGGGAGAACTACGTCCTCGAGCTCGAGGTCTGAATTTTTTCATGATAGTACTCCTACTGACTTCGGCTTTAGTGATGAATAAATTCGCTTTGTCGAAATCCCTATAATGAGTAGCATTTGCTGCTGCCGAATAAACCAACTTTAGGATGGGATAAGATGCTCGATAAGGCATGAGGTTCAGTATCATAACAGTTTCCTCGTAGTAACGCCAGCGAATCTCATCAAGAACTCTTTGTGCTTTGAAAACAGACATATGGATGCGTTTTTGTGCTTTGAAAACCCGTTCGAGCTTAAGTAGACGATCGGTTGGAACTTTCCTTGCGAGTTTCCTTAGCCCACTCTTCTTCTTCTTTATCCTAGGGGTATACTTTACCAGTTTGAAACTTGTCATAAATAAGGTTATTCCCCGCCTACCTTTGTTTTTTTTATTTTGAATCTTTCTATTCTGAATTCAGTTAACGACGAGATTTAGTATCTTTTCTTGCACTTTCATAACTCGTGAAATGCCGAGTAGGCACGAATTCCCCCAATTTGCGACCTACCATAGGATTTGTTATGTAAATAGGTATATGTTCCTTTCCATTATGAATCGCGATTGTATGGCCAACCATTGCGGGTAGAATGCTAGATGCCCGGGACCACGTTACTATTGTTTCTTTCTCCTCCTTCATATTGACCTTTTCGATTTTTGCCAATAAATGATGAGCTACAAAAGGATTCGTTTTTTTTCGTGTCACAGCTGATTACTCCTTTTTTCCATTTTAAAGAGTGGCATTCTATGTCCAATATCTCGATCGAAGTATGGAGGTCAGAATAAATAGAATAATGATGAATGGAAAAAAGAGAAAAATCCTTTAGCTGGATAAGGGGCGGATGTAGCCAAGTGGATCAAGGCAGTGGATTGTGAATCCACCATGCGCGGGTTCAATTCCCGTCGTTCGCCCATCGCATTATTGCAAATTCCAAAAATGCAATTTTCCATATTCCTAGTTTTTTCCATATTCCTAGTTACGTATTTACTTACGGCGACGAAGAATAAAACTATCACTATATTTTTTCCTTTTCCTAGTTCTTCTTCCAAGCGCAGGATAACCCCAAGGGGTTGTGGGTTTTTTTCTACCAATGGGGGCTTTCCCTTCACCGCCCCCATGGGGGTGGTCCACAGGGTTCATAACTACCCCTCTTACTACGGGGCGTTTACCTAGCCAACACTTAGATCCGGCTCTACCCAAACTTTTTTGGTTCACCCCAACATTACCCACTTGTCCGACTGTTGCTAAGCAATTTTGGGATACCAAACGGACCTCCCCAGATGGTAATCTTAAAGTGGCCGATTTACCCTCTTTTGCAATCAGTTTCGCTACAGCACCTGCTGCTCTAGCTAATTGCCCACCCCTTCCACGTGTGATTTCTATGTTATGTATGGCCGTGCCTAAGGGCATATCGGTTGAAGTAGATTCTTCTTTTCTCTCAAAAAACCCCTTCCCAAACTGTACAAGCTTCTTCCAAAGCATACAGCTTTCTAGATGTATATGACGATCTCTAGACAGATGGATCTTATATGAATCGTATGATGAAGTACCACATGAGTGGATATATAGGAAAGGAATCCAAATCTGCCGAATCGCTCATGTTATGATCTTCTACATCCTAGGTCTCCGCGTTCCGTCATCTGGCTTATGTTCTTCATGTAGCATTCAGATCGAATGACTCTATGAAATTACGTCGATACTTCCACATATTATGGGTAACGTAGGAGACATCCCTATTTTCCCCGGGGGGTCTTAATTACCACTGCTTAGCTTTCAATTCGCCTCTGACCATCAAATTAAATGTGAATAACCCGTCCTCCTCTCTTTGAAACAAGGGGCGCTTCCGGTTCTGTGCGTGCTTCAAACAATTTTGTCTTCTCCATATTACCATATCTCTAGAGTCAATAATTTTCTATGAGGAACTACTGAACTCAATCACTTGCTGCCGTTACTCAACAGTTTTCTGTTGAGGTCTATCCCGTAGAGGTAGTCAAATTGGATCAGTGATCGATTTCTAGGTTTCGTCGTAAACCTAATTGGTTACTTCCAATTACGTAAATCAATAGTTCAAACCGCACTCAAAGGTAGGGCATTTCCCATTGATATAGGAACTTTTGTACCAGAAACAATAGTATCTCCAATTATAGCCCCTCTGGGATGTAAAATATATCTCTTCTCACCATCCCCATAGTGTATGAGACAAATGTATGCATTTCGATTAGGGTCGTATTCTATGGTTACGATTCTACCAGATATGTCTTTTTGATTCCGTCGAAAATCGATTTTACGGTATAGGCGCTTATGACCTCCCCCTCTATGCCTTGCGGTAATGATTCCTCTGGAATTACGACCTTTACCACAACGGTGCCGTCCATGGATCAAATTATTTCGTGGATTGGATTTCACTTGCCTGTCTACGGTTCCCTTGCGTGTGCTCGGGATAGGTGTTTTGTATAAATGTTTCGCCGTATTATTAAGTATTCTCCTTTAGTTTTTTTCTCTATCTAGAAGTGGAATAGAATAACCCGGTTGAAGGGTAATGATCATACGTCTGTAATGCATTGTATGTCCCAGAATAGGTCCCATTCTTCTACCCTTTCCGGGTAGTCGATGGCTATTCACAGCTACTACCTTAACACCAAAGAAGAGTTCGACCCAATGCTTTATTTCTGTCTTAGTGAATCCCGATTCGACATTAAAAGTATATTGATTCTTTCCCAATAAACGAAGACTTTTTTCTGTAAATACTGCGTATTTGATTCCATCCATAAATCGACTTTCCCTCCTATGCTCTGAGTTCCAGTATCGATAAGAATTCGAGTTCTTATTGTTCTTATGTTATGGTATGAATATACCATACCAATTCGTTATGTATGGATGATGGATGAGATTCCATGGATAGAGAGCCAGTTCCAATAGACTTATGGAACGTTCCCGTTCGCGTGCATCCAGCAGGAATTGAACCCGCAAATTTACCAATTATGAGTTGGGCGCTTTAACCATTCAGCCATGGATGCTTAACAGGGATCATCGTACATCGTAAATAACCAATTTTCATATAGAAAGACATATCATAGAAAAATGAAATCGAAAATATTCGGAGATGGCAAATATTCGGAGATGACTATGAAAACACCTCTCTGGATCCTCGAATTGAAAGAGAGATTGAGAGGGATCAAGAATCCTAATTCTCGCTATTTGGAATGGATCCAATTCTATTGAGTCTGACTCATAGTGATCATTTCTCTTTAGCAAAGAATGACCTTGGTTATCAAAGGATTGAACAACCGGGATCCATTTACTTATGATACCTAGTTGACATTGCTAACAAGGATCTAATGAATTATGAGTTTAATAGATCCTCTTTAGCAGAAAGACGTATATTCCTTGCTCATTATCAGACAATCACTTATTCCCAAACCTCGTGTGGGGCTAATCGTTTTCATTTACCATCTCATGGAAAACCCTTTTCGTTCCGCTTAGCCCTATCGGGTATTTTAGTGATAGGTTCTATAGGAACTGGACGATCCTATTTGGTCAAATACCTAACGAAAAATTCCTATTTTCCTTTCATTAAGGTACGAGGGCTTCTTATTCCACAAGAACGAAAGCACCTTTTCATTCTTTCATATACTAGGGGTTTTTACTTGGAAAAGACAATGTTCCATACTAAAGGATTCGGGTCCATAACCACGAGTTCCAGTGCACTAGATCTTGTAGCACTTAGCAACGAGGCCCTATCCATTAGTATTCCACATAAGAAATCCATTATAGAAACTAATACAATTAGATTGGCTCTTCATAGACAAACTTGGGGTTTGCGAGCCAAGGTAAGACCGGCTCGGGATCATGGGACCCTTTTCTATCAGATAGGAGGGGCTCTTGTACAAAATAGACTTCTAAGTAATAACCCCATAGAATCTATCTATATAAAGATAAAGAGGCAATCGTGTCAGGAAGCGGGTTTTTCTTTGGCCAAAGGGTACTTCGAACTTGGAACGAGCATGAAGAGATTAACGAGACTTCTTTCTCTTTTGAGTTTTTCTGGCGGACCGGTCGCGCAAGATCTTTGGTCTTCCCCCGGAACCGATGAAAAAAAGTGGGTCGCTTCTTATGGACTCGCTCAGAATGATTCTTCTCTATCTATAGTTCATGGCCTATTAGAAGTAGAAGGTGCTCTGGTGCAATCCTTACCGACAGAAAAAGATTGCAGTCAGGTTGATAATAATCGAGTGCCATTACTTCGTCGGTCCGAACCAAGGAATCCGTTAGAAATGTTTTGAAATGGATATTGTTCTCTCTTTGATCAGGGATTGCTATATGAAAAGAAGTGGAGTTTGAAAAAGGGAACGGAATGGTCAAACCGGAACTGCTAGAGGAACGAATTTTCAATAGCATAACTTGGGCTCCTAGAATATGGCGCCCTTGGGACAATCTATTTGATTGCAGGGTTTTGTTCCGAAGCAAAGATATCCGCGGAGGCCGGTTCGTTCGTCCTATTCTGATATTCAGGACCAAGAGGTACTGGATTCTCTTTCGGATAGGCCCTGAAAGGAGAAGAAAGGCTGAAATGCCAACGGACCTCTGTCTATTCTCTAATTCACCCGATCCGATAGTACCCGTTTTTGGAACGTCCAGTGCCAAAGTCACTGAATGGGTAAGTCACCAATCCAATCCCT